TGAGATAGAGATAGACATATCTCATCTTAACAATGCGTGAATCAATGAGTGAAAGTTGGAGAATGGCGTTTAATCTTTTTTGCCGAACAAATCAAATCACTCCCCTAGGGATCCTAATCCTATATATACTTCATTAGATTAGAGCATTACTTCATTAAATATATAAAATAAATTAATGAGAACGATTCATGAACTATATGAGTGAAGAATAAAAAAATTATAGGAATCGCGAAGGGTGGAAAGCTTTCTCGGATTTAGTCACACCATTACATTATATTGACAATTCCAAAAAACTGTTCATACTCATACTATGAGCATAGTATGGTGGCGATCGGGGCCCCCATCGTCTAGCGGTTCAGGACATCTCTCTTTCAAGGAGGCAACGGGGATTCGACTTCCCCTGGGGGTAGGGTACTACGAAAGGAAGTTGCTCATGGATTATCAATAAGTCTAGAATTGATTCTTCCCGGGTCGATGCCCGAGTGGTTAATGGGGACGGACTGTAAATTCGTTGGCAATATGTCTACGCTGGTTCAAATCCAGCTCGGCCCAAAAATTCGCCGATCCATCATGAGATGATATCCAATTTCATTTTCAAATTTATCCTCCGGAAACATCTGAAAATAAAATATAAGTAAAGAAAAAAATAGCTATTATCCATTGATTTGACGCGAGTTTACAATAGGATTACTAGCAATCTGTATCGTTCTCGCTAAAGTTCATATTCGTTAATATATCACTTGTTTCTCTGTTACAATAAGACGAGTCTAGCTAGAACTGAACTTGTTTGACTGAAATCATTAAAAATATGTAGGCCACACACCTTATTTCTCTGGGATTGTAGTTCAATCGGTCAGAGCACCGCCCTGTCAAGGCGGAAGCTGCGGGTTCGAGCCCCGTCAGTCCCGACCTAGAATCTGATGAATCCATCAATTCATCTCTCTATTTTCTGTGAAGAGGGGCACGGAGCAGGATCTAATTCGCATTGCTGGATCCATCCTTATTTCTTTTTTCTTTCCTTTGTCGTTTTGCATTTCTTATCGAACAAATACACTTCAATTAATTCAATTTGTACCGATTGATGGGGGATAGAATAGACAATAGACATATGTAGATTGCTACAACTGTTGGTAGCACCACAAGTAAGAATTACAAGAGATACCGTACTTGTCTGCTTGCTCCGGATCCCTGGAATAGAATAAAATACCCATATGTTTTCCGGGAGCCCGTACACCAATTGGGAGTCATTTATTGTATTGTACGATACTAATTTAACGTAACCTTAACACCGGCAGAATGCTTTTAAGTAACTCCCAGCTCCAAGTTTGTCTAACCTCAATTCCTAATTGGAAACAATCTATCTCATTCAATTTTCACACTGAATTTTGGATATTCGATATGTGTCCCAGTACAAATCCAAGGAAGAGGATATTAATAAAAGAAAGATCAAACAAGGATCGAAATTTCTTAGCTTAGTGAGGGAATGAATAATCTTTTTTCCTGTTTGATTGAAAGGTCCTATTGAAGTAAAGAACAAATTCCAAAATAAAATAGTAAAATTGTCGAAATATTAGATCTTTTATATCGGCAATATCGGCACCCATCTTTACCTCTTTGTCTTCTAAGGAAATTAGATCAAAAAAAAACCTAGTTTCGAGCTTAATTCCTTCTTTTTTCCATTTCACTTCTGCTATATTGATTGAGTGTGTGATCAAAGGAAGTGTCAGATAGGTCAGATGGTACGTCATTATATTATTCTATTCATTATATTATTCTAATTATATTATTCTATTAAAGAAGATGGGGGGGTTATATAAAAGAAACAAAGACCGGAAAAGAATGAAAAATCTAATAGATTCTTGATTGGATCAGGAATTCCATTTTTTATTGCGTATGTATAAAAGATCTTCCTGTGTTATACTATTCAAATTATCGATGAAAAATCTATTTGATATCTCAGATATTGTTATTCATAATAATATTAATCCGATTTAATATCATCGGGGTGAATTGCATCCCATCGGAATTACGGGCGAAAGAATTAGAATCTCTATGGGATTAGATCCCGAGTTATTGTGAAATAAAAAAAAACGATAAAATTATGGAAGTAAATATTCTTGCATTTATTGCTACTGCATTGTTCATTCTAATTCCTACTGCTTTTTTACTTATTATTTACGTCAAAACGGTCAGTCAAAAGGATTAAATCAAGTTCGACTTCTTATTCTTAGTTCTTATCAATTGATGGAATAAATGAAATGAGATTCAAATCCCACGTCTTAAATTAGATGGGCGGACTAGACTCAACAGTATATGAGATCCGATAGTATGGTAGAAAGAAAAATATGAACCTTTCTACCACACTATCTATTTTTGTATAAAGATACAGTTAAAATGTTGGGCTGTATTGTATAAAGATATATAGGCTTAATTTCATTTTAATCATAGATCTGTCTATAATATGTATATTCATCCAAGTACATATAAATCACATATGTGTAATGTACATATAAAAAAATAAAGTAAAAAGCCCCTCACCCCAATTCCGAAATAGCAAGGCCTCTCAAGTCTAGGTCTTTGAAACATCCATTTGATTTGTCGTGATTCTGAGCATAATCGAATGTGCGTTTTGACTCTTATGTTTTATATGTCTTATGCTTCTAATTACTAGGTTTCTTATTATTTTCAATAGGAATACCGGGAGCTGTCGAAACAATCAAATCAATGGAAGAAAGATATGGTATGGACGGATATTATGGGCGTATAGATATATAATAAATAAAGAAATAAAGAAACGAAACCGAGTACTCCCCCTTTATATCTTATCAACCCAACAAAGAATAATTGATTGAGCCATTAACAGATGAGTCAAGTAATTCTATGGGAAATTGTTCAGACAGATTTGTAAAATATAGTAGCGGATTCCGCCTATTTTTAACGCGTGAACCGCGATATGAAGTGAGTCGGTAAAGTGTAAATTAAGAGTTCTAGGAATTTAAAACAAAGGTTAAGGATAAGTGCGCGATGTGTGAATCGCCCGGCGCAAGATCCTATTATGCCTAGTACGTTGTCGAACAACCCTTATATCTTATCTATTCTATGTTGCCCCGGTAGAAAGTAGGTAGCTAAGTAATAACAGATCAACTTCCTTTTTGTTTGGGCACTAAGGAGGGAAACAAATAAAAAGGGGGCTGACTCTTTGTAATATGCATATGTAATTCTGGTAATAGCCAGGTCATCAAAATATAACATTTAGACATTTAGAAAGCATTTGGTTGGAAAAAATTGCATATCGTGTGTATCCCTTTTACTTTCAAAATATGAACATAGGAATAATTGAAATGAAATATTTGTTTGATTGAAAGGTTCTTCTTCATATATTCCATTCCATTTAGAATTTATTTGGAAATGGGAGATATTCTTTATATTTAATTTAAATAAAAAAACGCTTTGCAGAACGATCTATGCAACTATTGTATTGATACAGCTTTATTACTCAACTCAATTAAATTAGTAACGACTCTAGAGTCCACTTCTTCCCCATACTACGAGTGAAAGGGAAAATGTAAAGACTACCATTAAAGCAGCCCAAGCAAGACTGACTATATCCATGTGAATTATGTCCCCTATCTCTATGAATATGAAGAATTTCTTCCAGTATTAATCACTAATAATAATCGAATCAGTGGCGCAGAGTCAAAAAGGATTTCTGACCGAGGAAGGCTATTGATAAACTAATCCAATAAATCCACCCAGAACAAGTTCCTATATTATCGTAAAATTAGGAAGCATTAAGCCCAAGCAAAGCGCGCAGTTACTTTCTTGTAATTGTAAAAGGAATGTTAGTAATGGAACATGTAGGATATAGTAAACCTATTGTTTTTTTATTGCCCTCCATAAGCAAAAGACAAAAAATATACAATCAAGATATTTTACAATCTATCACAGATTTCTATCTTCTCTGTTATCTAATTCTAATCCTTATTGTCTCCCGATTGTCTCTGCGAAACAATAGGAGACCCCCTTTTACATTTTATTCTTGCCGGGGGGTTACTGAAAATAAAAAAGTTTTTTTTTCACTTTTATTTTATTCTATGAAAAGACAATTATCCAGCTGGTCCAATATTGAGTGAATGTCTGAGCATTTAGAGACTCCCGTGAGTCTGTATACAACGTCAAAGTATCTTCTACCCCTTACACCACTAATTTGTTTGATTCCCCATTTGACTATCTAACTCAGTAAGTAGACACTACACCAGTAGTGGAAGTCCGTATACCCTAGCCTTTCTAGCCTTAATATACCATATATACCATAATCCGCCTTTGAATCCTAGTCGCAAGGATTGACAGTCTTTTATCCCCAGATTCTTAAAATCGAGCACGGCAATTATAGTCATTTATTTTCCTCTGCTTTTTGTTGGGCAAGAATTTGACGATTTTATTCTTTATTCAAAGGTATTTCGAGTTTTTATTGATCAGGCGACACCCGGATTTGAACTGGGGAAAAAGGATTTGCAGTCCCCCGCCTTACCGCTCGGCCATGCCGCCAAAACAAAAAAAAAAATAGAGGAAAATTCCCCACCCTTTTTGGATTTGCTGAATCCCACTTTCCTTATCTTTTTTCTAATAAACCTAAAATAAAAAGAAGAAGAAGTCCCCCCAGTTTTCTATTGAAAGAGAAAAAGTGGCTTTTCAGTCACATAAATGAAAATTAAGGGCAAATTTGAACCATTAACTATTGACTATTGACTGTGAATTCACGAAAGGTTTTTGGATCTCAAATTGCCTTTCCTTAGTTAGTGTCATAAGAAAATGAAATTGATACACAATTAATCGGTGTCAATTTTTTTGAAAAAAAAAATCCTTTTCAATTACAATTATAATAACAATTATGTGTATATGTAAACCCCAGAATAGAAATTGTTACGTAGATCCGCCTAAGCAGGTATTTTATATATATATATATATGATTATGATATATCTATACTATAAAGAGAATTAAGGGAATTACCCTGCTTACATTTTTCCGTTTTTCATTGAATATCAAATACAAATATAATTAGGATATAGCATGGTTCATGTTATTCAAGCAGAACTTGAATAGGCGATATACGGATAGCTATCCAGCTATATCTGAGTGTTCTTAACCCCTCTTGTGCACTGGAATTCTATATCCACGAATTCGACGAACAAATACAAATAGGTCACGTAGGTCACACCATATCTCCTTTCTGCGAATCATTTCTGTCTTTATCGCATTCAGAGAGAATAGATCAAAAAATCCTGAGTCCGTTTATTTGGTATCCAACAGGAGCTTAATATCATAATAATAGGTAGAAATTGGATCACTTTATATATTCTATACAAGATTCCATACATAACATAAGTCTAAGTTAAGTGGCAGAATTCTGTTTCCGGGAATGTTTTATTTTCTCAAGTAATTTTCATTTGTATCTGTTACAAATTTGAGTAGAAAATTATCTTTATTTCTCCCTTCATACGCATTTCAGACATTACATATCTGATATGGAGTTGTTTAAAATTTCATGTGATTCAGTAAACAGAATATACATTCCATCATTGCTCGAGAAATCCACATCATTGCTAGATCGATCCATATCGTTCGACGAAGAATGAGCCAATGAATGGGATTTTTTCGATAAATGGGAAACTAAAGATGCTTCGAGATGCAAATGAGGGAATGTCTACAGTACCCGGGTTTAGTCAGATACAATTTGAGGGATTTTGTCGGTTCATTGATCAGGGCTTGATGGAAGAACTTTATAAGTTTCCAAAAATTGAAGATACAGATCAAGAAATTGAATTTCAATTATTTGTGGAAACATATCAATTGGTAGAACCTTTAATAAAAGAAAGAGAAGCTGTGCATGGATCACTCACATACTGTTCAGAATTGTATGTACCCGCGGGATTAATTTGGAAAACCGGTAGGGATATGCAAGAACAAACCATATTTATTGGAAACATTCCTCTAATGAATTCCCTGGGAACCTCTATAGTAAATGGAATATACAGAATAGTAATCAATCAAATATTGCAAAGTCCCGGTATTTATTATCGTTCAGAATTGGACCATAACGGAATTTCGGTCTATACCGGTACCATAATATCAGATTGGGGAGGAAGATCAGAATTAGAGATTGATAGAAAAGCAAGGATATGGGCGCGCGTGAGTAGGAAACAGAAAATATCTATTCTAGTTCCATCATCAGCTATGGGTTCGAATTTAAAAGAAATTCTAGATAATGTTTGTTACCCTGAAATTTTCTTGTCTTTTCCGACTGATAAGGAGAAAAAAAAAATTGGGTCAAAGGAAAATGCTATTTTGGAATTTTATCAACAATTTGCTTGTGTAGGCGGGGACCCAGTCTTTTCTGAGTCCTTATGTAAGGAATTACAAAAGAAATTTTTTCAACAAAGATGTGAATTAGGAAGGGTTGGTCGGCGAAATATGAACCAGAGACTTAATCTTGATATACCTCAGAACATTACATTTTTGTTACCGCGGGATGTATTGGCAGCTGCGGATCACTTGATCGGAATGAAATTTGGAATGGGTACACTTGACGATATGAATCACTTGAAAAATAAACGTATTCGTTCTGTAGCGGATCTGTTACAAGATCAATTCGGATTGGCTATGGTTCGTTTAGAAAATGCGGTTCGAGGAACTATGGGTGGAGCTATTAGGCAAAAATTGATACCGACTCCTCATAATTTGGTAACTTCAACTCCATTAACAACCACCTATGAATCATTTTTCGGCCTACACCCCCTATCTCAAGTTTTGGATCGAACAAATCCATTGACACAAATAGTTCATGGGCGAAAATTGAGTTATTTGGGTCCTGGGGGGTTGACAGGGCGAACTGCTAGTTTTCGGATACGAGATATTCATCCTAGTCACTATGGGCGTATTTGCCCAATTGATACATCCGAAGGAATCAATGTTGGACTCATTGGATCCTTAGCAATTCATGCGAGGATTGGTGATTGGGGGTCTTTAGAAAGGCCATTTTATGAAATTTCTGAGAGACCGAAAGGGGTCCCGGTGGTTTATTTATCACCAAGTATAGATGAATACTATATGGTAACGGCAGGAAATTCTTTGGGATTAAATCATGGTATTCAGGAAGAACAGGTTGTTCCGGCTCGATACCGTCAAGAATTCCTGACTATTGCATGGGAACAGATTCAGCTTCGAAGCATTTTTCCCTTCCAATATTTTTCTATTGGAGCTTCCCTCATTCCTTTTATCGAGCACAATGATGCGAATCGGGCTTTAATGAGTTCTAATATGCAACGTCAAGCAGTTCCGCTTTCTCGATCCGAGAAGTGCATTGTTGGAACTGGGTTGGAACGTCAAGCGGCTCTAGATTCGGGGGTTTCCGCTATAGCCGAACACGAGGGAAAGATCATTTATACCGATACTGACAAGATCTTTTTATCAGGTAATGGAAACACTCTAAGTATACCATTGATTATGTATCAACGTTCCAATAAAAATACTTGTATGCATCAAAAAACCCGGGTTACGCGGGGTAAGTGCATTAAAAAGGGACAAATTTTAGCGGACGGTGCTGCTACAGTTGGTGGCGAACTCGCTTTAGGAAAAAATGTATTAGTAGCTTATATGCCCTGGGAGGGCTACAATTTTGAGGATGCAGTACTCATTAGCGAATGTCTGGTATATGGAGATATTTATACTTCTTTTCATATACGGAAATATGAAATTCAGACTCATGTGACAAGCCAAGGCCCCGAAAGAATCACTAACGAAATACCACACTTAGAGGCTCATTTACTCCGCAATTTAGACAGAAATGGAATTGTGATGCTGGGCTCTTGGGTAGAAACGGGTGATATTTTAGTAGGTAAATTAACTCCGCAGATGGCGAAAGAATCATCATATGCTCCGGAAGATAGATTATTACGAGCCATACTTGGTATTCAAGTATCCACTGCAAAAGAAACTTGTCTAAAATTACCTATAGGTGGCAGAGGTCGAGTTATTGATGTGAGATGGGTCCATAAAAAAGGGGGTTCCAGCTATAATCCAGAAACCATTCGTGTATATATTTTACAGAAGCGTGAAATCAAAGTAGGTGATAAAGTAGCAGGAAGGCACGGGAATAAAGGTATCATTTCCAAAATTTTGCCTAGACAAGATATGCCTTATTTGCAAGATGGAACACCCGTCGATATGGTTTTCAACCCATTAGGAGTACCTTCACGAATGAATGTAGGTCAGATATTTGAGTGCTCGCTCGGGCTCGCGGGGGATCTGTTAGACAGGCATTATCGAATAGCACCCTTTGATGAGAGATATGAGCAAGAGGCCTCCAGAAAACTGGTGTTTTCTGAATTATATGAAGCCGGTAAGCAAACAGCGAATCCATGGGTATTTGAACCCGAATATCCGGGGAAAAGCAGAATATTTGATGGGAGAACGGGGGATCCTTTCGAACAGCCTGTTATAATAGGAAAGTCCTATATCCTGAAATTAATTCATCAAGTTGATGATAAAATCCACGGGCGTTCCAGCGGACATTACGCACTTGTTACACAACAACCTCTTAGAGGAAGAGCCAAACAAGGGGGACAGCGGGTAGGAGAAATGGAAGTTTGGGCTCTAGAGGGGTTTGGTGTTGCTCATATTTTACAAGAGATGCTTACTTATAAATCTGATCATATTAGAGCTCGCCAGGAAGTACTTGGTACTACGATCATTGGAGGAACAATACCTAACCCCGAGGATGCTCCAGAATCTTTTCGATTGCTCGTTCGAGAACTACGATCTTTGGCTTTAGAACTGAACCATTTCCTTGTATCTGAGAAGAACTTCCAGATTAATAGGAAGGAAGCTTGATCGGAATGAATCAGAATTTTTCTTCTATGATCGACCGGTATAAACATCAACAACTTCGAATTGGATCAGTTTCTCCTCAACAAATAAGCGCTTGGGCCAATAAAATCCTACCTAATGGAGAGATGGTTGGAGAGGTGACAAAACCCTATACTTTTCATTACAAAACCAATAAACCGGAAAGGGATGGATTGTTTTGTGAAAGAATTTTTGGGCCGATAAAAAGTGGAATTTGTGCTTGTGGAAATTATCGAGTAATCGGAGATAAAAAAGAAGAACCGAAATTTTGCGAACAATGCGGAGTCGAGTTTGTTGATTCTCGGGTACGAAGATATCAAATGGGATACATTAAACTGGCATGTCCAGTAACTCATGTGTGGTATTTGAAACGTCTTCCTAGTTATATCGCGAATCTTTTAGATAAACCGCTTAAAGAATTAGAAGGCCTCGTATACTGCGATGTGTGATTTGATCGAAATTTTGATTTTACAGATTCGGAATGAGAAACTGTCATCCCGCTCAATCTGATTGGGATGCCCCGGCTCTGACATGTCTCTTTGTAGGAGCAACATGAAACTCAGAATTATGAGTGTATTCAATACTCTAAAAAAGGGGAATTGATCTATGGTCGATTCCTTAACAGATAAATAGGAATTGTTAGTTGTACCTCGTTAAAAAGACGTCTTTCGTGGAATTAATCATTCCATTTCTTTTAGAAAGAAATATGTTCAAGTAAACAAATATGGCATGGTTACGGAAGTCTATCCATCGCATATAGGCTTTACTTTAAAGGGCATCATGACATAACCGTCGAGGTTAAGTAGGGACCTAAAAGATCGAATAGAACGACACATAGACAAGTAAATCCCTTATGGGTTTCAAGGTATTCTTTTAAGAAAGGGATTCCTCATTCGAAGGGAAGTAGACTACTCAAAAATTTCACATTTCATTTCTGTCGTAATTCGTAATTGCTGAATAAGGAATTCAGAAAAGCTAAATAAAAGGAAGAATGAATTAATGAAATGTTGGTCGGTCCTCACCGGGAACTTGAGTAAGGAGTAGGTCTTTTTGGGGTTTTCTAGAAAAAAAATTGAAAGCTAGAACCCCTTTTTA